ATGAATTTATTTGAAGTGGCTCATTTCGTACCGGAAAAACCAATGTACGAACAAGGATTAATTTTACTTCCTCACCTAGCAACTCTAGGTTGGGGGGTAGGCCCCGGCGGAGAAGTTATAGATACCTTTCCATACTTTGTATCTGGTGTACTTCACTTAATTTCTTCTGCGGTATTGGGGTTTGGGGGTATTTTTCATGCCCTTCTAGGCCCTGAGACTCTTGAGGAATCTTTTCCTTTTTTTGGTTATGTATGGAAAGATAGAAATAAAATGACAACAATATTAGGTATTCACTTAATATTGTTAGGTTTAGGTGCTTTTTTACTAGTATTTAAGGCTTTTTTTTGGGGGGGTGTATATGATACTTGGGCTCCCGGAGGCGGAGATGTCAGAAAAATTACCAACTTAACCCTTAGTCCAAATGTTATCTTTGGTTATTTATTAAAATCTCCTTTTGGAGGAGAAGGGTGGATTGTTAGTGTAGATGATTTGGAAGATATCATTGGCGGACATGTCTGGTTAGGTTTTATTTGTATTTTTGGTGGAATCTGGCATATATTAACCAAACCTTTTGCATGGGCTCGTCGTGCTTTTGTATGGTCTGGAGAAGCTTACTTGTCTTATAGTTTAGCTGCCTTAGCTGTGTTTGGGTTCATTGCTTGTTGTTTTGTCTGGTTCAATAATACAGCTTATCCGAGTGAGTTTTATGGACCTACTGGACCAGAAGCCTCTCAAGCTCAAGCTTTTACTTTTCTTGTTAGAGACCAACGTCTTGGAGCTAACATTGGATCCGCACAAGGGCCTACGGGTTTAGGTAAATATCTAATGCGTTCCCCTACCGGAGAAATCATTTTTGGTGGTGAAACTATGCGTTTTTGGGATCTTCGTGCTCCTTGGTTAGAATCATTAAGGGGTCCAAATGGTTTGGACTTGAGTAGGTTGAAAAAGGATATACAACCTTGGCAAGAACGACGTTCAGCAGAATATATGACTCACGCACCTTTAGGTTCGTTAAATTCGGTAGGTGGGGTGGCGACCGAAATCAATGCAGTCAATTATGTCTCTCCGAGAAGCTGGTTAGCGACTTCTCATTTTGTTCTCGGATTCTTCTTTTTCGTAGGTCATTTATGGCATGCGGGAAGAGCTCGTGCCGCTGCAGCCGGATTTGAAAAGGGGATTGATCGTGATTTTGAACCTGTTCTTTCCATGACTCCTCTTAATTAATTGAATTAAAGGATCCACTATTTTAAAGTAGGAATCCATTCGATTCTACAATACATCTTGTCGATTCGACAATACATCTTGATTGGGTTAACTAAGTGAAATTAAGAGATTTATTTCAAAGTTTTCTTTTGATGTTTTCTCTTTTCAATTAGATTGAATCTTTTTTTTATGGCTCGGCTAGATGGGATAGCCGAGCCATTCTTCTTTATGATAGTATTCGATTCATAAATATATAATATATCATATATATATAATATATATAGGGACAGAAATAGATTCGTGCAAAAAGGAGAGAGAGGGATTCGAACCCTCGATAGTTCTTTGCAAACTATACCGGTTTTCAAGACCGGAGCTATCAACCACTCGGCCATCTCTCCCAAATAGACAATCCTAAAATATTGTAGTATTTTTTTTTTTTTTTTTACAATTTTTGACTGATATGAGAGTAGAGTACTTTATTTGTCGGTAACTTGGAGGATTAGAAACATGACTATTGCTTTTCAATTAGCTGTTTTTGCGTTAATTGCTATTTCATTAATTTTAGTAATTAGTGTCCCTGTTGTTTTTTCTTCTCCTGATGGTTGGTCAAATAACAAAAATATTGTATTTTCCGGCACATCATTATGGATTGGATTAGTATTTCTAATAGGTATCCTTAATTCACTTATTTCGTAAACTTATTTATTCGTTCAAGATAAAAAGTAAGGCCTCCCCTCAAAAAAAAATGCTTCTCGATTGCGAGACCTATTCTAGGTCAATACCCAAACAAAATAAAAGGTCAATAGAAGTACGTCTCCAAAATGTCAAATACAAATAAAGACAAAGAATAAATTCAATCGAATTGAAATTTGAGGGAGGGGTTAACTTATTTTTGAATACTTCAATAGAAGTAAATAGAACATTAATTAAAATGGTATAATCATGGATTTCATATTCCATCCAGTTTAATATACAAATATATAAACTAGAAAATCTTTTGAATAAATTGGATCTCTTATTTTGATTTTTTTATACCTCCCTCTGTTTTTTTTTTTTTTTTACGATATATATTCTATATAGATATAGAAGTCATAGATATATGAGTAGAAATCCGCTTTTCACTAAGAAAAGCTATTTATCATAGCTATATCTGTTCAAAAAAATGTCCTCCTCATCAAGAAAGAAATGCGGATATGGTTGAATGGTAAAATATCTCCTTGCCAAGGAGAAGACGCGGGTTCGATTCCCGCTATCCGCCCAAAAAGATCTTGTTCGACTTAGTAGACTATTCCCTTTC